GTCCATGTAGCTTAAAACAAAGCGAGGCACTGAAAATGCCTAAATGAGCCCAAGAGGCTCCGTGAACACACAGGTCTGGTCCCAGCCTTACTATTAATTTACAGCAAATTTACACATGCAAGTATCAGCACCCCAGTGAGAATGCCCTCTAGCTCTTTACTAGATCAAAAGGAGCAAGCATCAAGCACACTAATCACATCAGTAGCTCATAACGCTTTGCTCAACCACACCCCCACGGGACACAGCAGTGATAAAAATTAAGCAATAAGCGAAAGCTCGACTAAGTTATGCTGTTCTATAGGGTCGGTAAATTTCGTGCCAGCAACCGCGGTCATACGATTGACCCAAATTAATAGCCTGCGGCGTAAAGCGTGTTTAGAGTAAAACTACCAATAAAGTTAAATTTCTACTATGCTGTAAAAAGCCCCAGTTAAAATAAAAATACCCCACGAAAGTGACTTTAGCAAACCCGAACACACGATAGCCAGGACCCAAACTGGGATTAGATACCCCACTATGCCTGGCCCTAAACCAAAACAGTTCATAAACAAAACTGCTCGCCAGAGTACTACTAGCAACAGCTTAAAACTCAAGGGACTTGGCGGTGCTTTACATCCTTCTAGAGGAGCCTGTTCTGTAATCGATAAACCCCGTTACACCTCACCACCCCTTGCTAATACAGCCTATATACCGCCATCTTCAGCAGACCCTAACAAGGAACCGAAGTGAGCACAATAATACGCACAAAAACGTTAGGTCAAGGTGTAGCCTATGAGGTGGGAAGAAATGGGCTACATTTTCTAAGACTAGAACATCCACAAAAACCTTAATGAAACACCCTTAAGCATAAGGCGGATTTAGCAGTAAGCTGGGAATAGAGAGCCTAGCTGAACCAGGCTATAAAGCACGCACACACCGCCCGTCACCCTCTTCAATTATCAAACCTCAACGGTAACACCCTACCCACTCAATTACAATATGAGAAGAGACAAGTCGTAACAAGGTAAACATACTGGAAAGTGTGTTTGGACAACCAAAGTGTAGCTTAAACAAAGCATCCGGCTTACACCCTGAAGATTTCAGATACACTGACCGCTTTGAACCAAACCTAGCCCGAAAACCACCAAACACAACTACCACACAACAATTAAACAAAACATTTATCTGACATTCAAAGTATAGGAGATAGAAATTCTATAGTGGCGCCATAGAAAAAGTACCGCAAGGGAAAGATGAAAGACCACTTCACAGTACAAAACAGCAAAGACTAACACTTTTACCTTTTGCATAATGAACTAACCAGAACACCCTTGGCAAAGAGCACTTCAGTCAAGCACCCCGAAACCAAGCGAGCTACTTATGGACAGCAAACAGAGCCAACTCGTCTATGTTGCAAAATAGTGAGAAGATCTGTAAGTAGAGGTGAAAGACCAATCGAGCCTGGTGATAGCTGGTTGTCCAAGACAGAATATTAGTTCAACTTAAAATTTACCCCAAGAACCTATCCCCAGATCTAAACCCACTGTAAATTTTAAATATAGTCAATAGAGGTACAGCTCTATTGAAATAAGGACTAAGCCTCAAATAGAGAGTAAGCCACAACCATAGCCCATTGTTGGCCTAAAAGCAGCCACCAATAAAGATAGCGTTAAAGCTCAAAAACCATAACCCACCTAAATCCCACAAACCACCAAGCCAACTCCTAACACATACCACTGGACCAATCTATTACTCAATAGAAGAAATAATGTTAGCATCAGTAACAAGAACATTTTCTCCGAGCATAAGCATACATCAGAACGGATACCCCACTGACAATTAACAGAAAGGCAACCACAACCCACCACCCAATGACATGCCCCATCCACTGTTAATCCAACACAGGCATGCACACCGGAAAGATCCAAAGAAATAGAAGGAACTCGGCAAACACGAATCCCGCCTGTTTACCAAAAACATCACCTCTAGCATTACAATTATTAGAGGCACCGCCTGCCCAGTGACACATGTTCAACGGCCGCGGTACCCTGACCGTGCAAAGGTAGCATAATCACTTGTTCTCTAATTAAGGACCCGTATGAATGGCCAAACGAGGATTCAACTGTCTCCTATTTCCAATCAGTGAAATTGACCCTCCCGTGAAGAGGCGGGAATAAACATATAAGACGAGAAGACCCTGCGGAGCTTAAATTAATCAGCCCAACAGCAACAGTCCATTACCCAACAGGAACAAACAAATGCAGCCTGGGCTGCCAATTTTGGTTGGGGTGACCTCGGAGCAAAACAAACCCTCCGAATGATAAGCACCAAGACCCACAAGTCAAAGTCCACTATATCACTTATTGACCCAAAAAATTGACCAACGGAACCAGTTACCCCAGGGATAACAGCGCAATCCTATTACAGAGCCCATATCGACAATAGGGTTTACGACCTCGATGTTGGATCAGGACATCCTAATGGTGCAGCCGCTATTAAAGGTTCGTTTGTTCAACGATTAAAGTCCTACGTGATCTGAGTTCAGACCGGAGCAATCCAGGTCGGTTTCTATCTATAACTGATTTCTCCCAGTACGAAAGGACAAGAGAAATAAGGCCAACTTCACTCACGCGCCTTAGATCTTAATAGATGAAGTTAATCTAAATCTAAACCACCCGCACTAAACACGCTCTAAACCAGGGCCTTGTTAAGATGGCAGAGACAGGTAATTGCGTAAGACTTAAACCTTTATAACCAGAGGTTCAACTCCTCTTCTTAACACTATGTTCCTAATAAACATTCTATGTCTAATCATCCCCATCCTCCTAGCAATAGCCTTCCTGACACTAGTTGAACGAAAAATCTTAGGCTACATGCAACTTCGCAAAGGCCCAAACATTGTAGGACCATACGGCCTACTCCAACCGATCGCCGACGCAATTAAACTATTCATCAAAGAACCCCTACGACCACTAACATCATCAAAACCTATATTCATTCTAGCCCCCACACTTGCTTTCTCCCTAGCCTTGTCCCTATGAATCCCAGTACCAATACCACATCCACTCATTAACCTAAACCTAGGCGTACTATTCATCCTAGCCCTCTCCAGCCTAGCAGTGTACTCAATCCTATGATCTGGATGGGCCTCCAACTCAAAATATGCCCTTATCGGAGCCTTACGGGCAGTAGCGCAAACAATCTCCTACGAAGTAACCCTAGCCATCATCCTACTATCAATCATAATAATAAATGGCTCATTCACACTATCCACCCTAACCACAACCCAAGAACACTTATGACTCGTCTTTCCACTATGACCCCTAGCAATAATATGATTCATCTCAACATTAGCAGAAACAAATCGAGCACCATTTGACCTCACTGAGGGCGAATCCGAACTAGTATCTGGCTTCAACGTTGAATACGCAGCAGGACCATTCGCCCTATTCTTCATAGCCGAATACACTAACATCATCATAATAAACGCATTAACAACAACCCTATTCCTGGGCGCCCTGCACAACCCCCTATTCCCAGAACTATTCACAGTGAACTTCATTACAAAAACCCTACTCCTCACCATCACCTTCCTATGAGTACGAGCATCATACCCACGATTCCGCTATGACCAATTAATACACCTTCTATGAAAAAGCTTCCTACCACTAACCTTGGCACTATGCATACTTCACGTATCTACCCCAGCAATATCCGCAGGAATCCCCCCACACATATAGGAGTATGTCTGACAAAAGAATTACTTTGATAGAGTAAAACATAGAGGTTATAACCCTCTTACTCCTAGAGTCGTAGGATTTGAACCTCCACCTGAGAACTCAAAAATCTCCGTGCTACCATGTTACACCACACTCTAAGTAAGGTCAGCTAACCAAGCTATCGGGCCCATACCCCGAAAATGTAGGTTCACAACCTTCCCATACTAATAAACCCAATTATTTTCACCATCATCCTACTCAACCTATTCCTAGGGACTATAATCACAATAATCAGCTCCCATTGGCTACTAATCTGAATAGGACTTGAAATAAATATATTCTCCATAATTCCAATCCTAATAATCAAACCAAGCCCCCGATCTACAGAAGCAGCCACCAAATACTTCCTAACCCAAGCAACAGCATCCATACTCCTAATACTAGCCGTAATCATCAACCTAACCTATTCAGGCCAATGAACAATCATAAAAATACTTAACCCCATAGCATCCTACACCATAACTGCAGCATTAGCTATAAAACTAGGACTCGCCCCATTCCACTTCTGAGTCCCAGAAGTAACCCAAGGAACCCCACTAATACCCGGCATAATCCTCCTCACATGACAAAAACTCGCTCCAATAACAATCATATACCAAATCCATTCAACCATCAACTTCAGCATAATCCTTACCATAGCCATCCTATCGATCATAATTGGAGGGTGAGGGGGCCTGAACCAAACACAGCTACGAAAAATCATAGCCTATTCATCTATCGCACACATGGGATGAATAACATCCATCATCTCATTTAACCCATCACTCACAATCCTAAACCTAGTGATCTACCTGACCATAACAATCACAATATTCATCCTATTCATCAACAACTCATCCACCACTACCCTATCACTATCCCACATATGAAACAAAACCCCGATCCTAACTACCATGACTCTAACAACACTACTATCAATAGGAGGACTCCCACCACTGTCAGGTTTTATCCCAAAATGAATGATTATTCAAGAACTAACAAAAAACGACATAATCCTACTTCCAACCGTAATAGCCATACTAGCACTACTAAATCTCTACTTCTACATACGACTAATCTATTCAACATCACTAACCATATTCCCATCAACCAACAATATAAAAATAAAATGAAAAATCAAATCAACAAAATTTCCACCCCTAACACCAACCCTCATCGTCCTATCTACAATAATGATCCCACTAACTCCAATAATAATCGTCCTAAACTAGGGATTTAGGTTAAACATAGACCAAGAGCCTTCAAAGCTCTAAGCAAGTATAAACTACTTAACCCCTGAACTAAGGATTGCGAGACCACACCTCACATCTCCTGGACGCAAACCAGACACTTTAACTAAGCTAAATCCTCGCTAGATTGATGGGCTCCAACCCCATGAAACTTTAGTTAACAGCTAAACGCCTTAAACACCTGGCTTCAATCTACTTCTCCCGCCGTAAGAAAAAAAGGCGGGAGAAGCCCCGGCAGCGTCTAAGGCTGCTTCTTTGAATTTGCAATTCAAATACGTCTCGGAGCCTTGGCAAAAAAAGGACTAAACCTTTGTCTTTAGATTTACAGTCTAATGCTTACTCAGCCATTTTACCTATGTTCGTCACACGGTGATTCTTCTCGACAAATCACAAAGATATTGGAACCCTATACTTACTATTCGGTGCTTGAGCTGGGATAGTAGGCACCGCCTTAAGCCTACTAATTCGAGCTGAACTAGGCCAGCCAGGAACACTGCTAGGGGATGACCAAATTTACAATGTAATCGTAACCGCCCACGCATTCGTCATAATCTTCTTTATGGTGATACCCATTATAATTGGCGGATTTGGTAACTGACTAGTGCCCCTAATAATTGGTGCTCCAGACATGGCATTCCCACGAATAAATAATATGAGCTTTTGACTTCTTCCCCCTTCATTCCTACTTCTACTAGCCTCATCAATGGTGGAGGCCGGAGCAGGGACAGGCTGAACAGTATACCCACCCTTAGCAGGAAACCTAGCCCATGCGGGGGCATCCGTAGACCTCACTATCTTCTCGTTACACCTAGCAGGAATCTCATCCATCCTGGGGGCAATTAACTTTATCACCACCATCATCAACATAAAACCCCCTGCCATAACCCAGTACCAAACCCCGCTGTTCGTATGGTCAGTTCTCATTACAGCAGTACTCCTACTGCTCTCACTACCAGTCCTAGCCGCTGGTATCACTATGCTACTAACAGATCGAAACCTCAACACCACATTTTTCGACCCTGCTGGTGGAGGCGACCCAATTCTTTATCAACATCTATTTTGATTCTTTGGGCACCCAGAAGTATATATTCTTATCTTACCAGGATTCGGCATAATCTCACACATCGTCACCTACTACTCCGGTAAAAAAGAACCATTCGGCTATATAGGGATAGTGTGAGCCATAATATCAATTGGCTTCCTAGGTTTCATCGTATGGGCCCACCACATGTTTACAGTGGGCATAGACGTAGATACACGAGCCTACTTTACATCCGCCACAATAATCATCGCCATCCCAACCGGGGTAAAAGTGTTCAGTTGATTAGCCACACTACACGGAGGAAACATCAAATGATCCCCAGCTATACTGTGAGCCCTAGGCTTCATCTTTCTATTTACAGTAGGAGGTCTTACAGGAATTGTCCTGGCCAATTCATCCTTAGACATCGTCCTGCACGACACTTATTACGTAGTAGCCCATTTCCACTACGTACTATCCATAGGAGCTGTATTCGCCATTATGGGTGGCTTCGTCCACTGATTCCCTCTATTCACGGGCTACACTCTGAACCTAACGTGAGCTAAAATCCACTTCATCATCATATTTGTTGGCGTAAATTTAACATTCTTCCCCCAACACTTCCTAGGCCTATCAGGTATGCCACGACGATACTCTGACTACCCAGACGCATATACAACATGAAATACAGTGTCATCTATGGGTTCTTTTATCTCACTCACAGCAGTTATACTAATAGTCTTTATCATCTGAGAAGCATTCGCGTCCAAACGGGAAGTATCAACAGTTGAACTAACACCAACCAACATCGAATGACTACACGGCTGCCCCCCACCGTACCACACGTTCGAAGAACCTGCCTACGTAAAGGTATAGCCGAGAGAGGAAGGAATCGAACCCCCAAAAACCGGTTTCAAGCCAGCCTCATAGCCTCTATGGCTCTCTCCTCATGAGGCATTAATAAAACAATTATGTAACTTTGTCAAAGTTAAATTATAGGTTGAAACCCTTTATGTCTCCATGCCCTACCCACTCCAACTAGGATTTCAAGATGCCACATCACCTATCATGGAAGAACTGCTACACTTCCACGATCACACACTGATAATTGTCTTTCTAATCAGCTCTCTAGTACTTTACATCATTACACTTATATTGACAACAAAACTCACCCATACAAGCACAATGGACGCACAAGAAGTAGAAACAGTGTGAACTATCCTCCCCGCCATTATTCTAATCCTAATCGCACTTCCATCCCTACGAATTCTCTACATAATAGATGAAATTAACAACCCACTACTAACTATCAAAGCCATGGGGCACCAATGATACTGAAGCTATGAATACACAGACTACAACGACCTAAGTTTCGACTCATATATAATCCCAACTACGGACCTAAAACCAGGAGAACTCCGACTATTAGAAGTAGACAACCGACTCGTTCTACCAATAGAACTACCAATCCGCATACTTATCTCATCAGAAGACGTCTTACACTCATGAGCCGTCCCATCCCTGGGCCTTAAAACAGACGCAATCCCCGGCCGATTGAACCAGGCAACACTAATGTCCACTCGACCAGGACTATACTACGGCCAATGCTCAGAAATTTGCGGCTCAAACCACAGCTTCATACCTATCGTCCTGGAGATAGTCCCACTAAAACACTTCGAAAACTGATCAACATCAATACTTTAAACTCCTTGAGATGCTAGAGTAGCATTAACCTTTTAAGTTAAAGACTGAGAGTATAATAAATCTCTCCTCAATGAAATGCCTCAACTGGACACATCCACATGATTTACCATCATCACATCAATACTCCTATCACTATTTATCCTCATACAACTAAAATTCACCAAGCACGGCTTATTCTCCCAACCGCAACCCACTACAACAGAGAAACAAAAACACGTAACCCCCTGAGAAGCTAAATGAACGAAAACCTATTTGCCTCATTCGCTGCACCTACAATAATAGGACTGCCAGTAGTCATACTAATTATCATATTCCCAAGCATTCTATTCCCAGCCCCCAAACGTCTAATTAATAACCGAATCGTAGCCATTCAACAATGGCTAGTCAACATGATTATAAAACAAATAATGAATATTCACAACACCAAAGGACGCACATGGGCACTTATACTAGTATCTCTTATCACCTTTATTGGAACAACAAACTTACTGGGCCTCTTACCACACACATTCACCCCAACCACCCAATTATCCATAAACTTGGCAATAGCAATCCCCCTATGAGCTGGCACAGTAATCGTGGGTTTCCGCCATAAGACCAAAGCTTCACTAGCCCACTTCTTGCCACAGGGAACCCCCATCCCCTTAATCCCTATATTAGTCATCATCGAGACCATTAGCCTATTTATTCAACCAATAGCCCTAGCCGTCCGACTGACCGCCAACATCACGGCGGGCCACCTACTTATTCACCTAATTGGTGGCGCCACTCTTACACTAATATCCATCAGCCCCATAACAGCCTCAATTACATTTATCATCCTCATTCTGCTCACAATTCTAGAATTCGCCGTAGCACTTATCCAAGCCTACGTCTTTACACTCCTAGTGAGCCTATACCTACACGACAATACCTAATGACCCACCAAACACATGCCTACCACATGGTAAACCCAAGCCCTTGACCACTCACAGGAGCACTATCCGCCCTACTAATAACATCAGGCTTAACCATATGATTCCACTTCAACTCAATAACTCTACTGATACTAGGCCTAACCACCAACTTTTTAACAATATACCAATGATGACGAGACGTGGTCCGAGAAAGCACATTCCAAGGCCACCACACAACTATCGTACAAAAAGGACTACGATACGGTATAGTCCTATTCATCGTATCCGAAGTCTTCTTCTTCGCAGGCTTCTTCTGAGCCTTTTACCACTCTAGCCTTGCCCCAACACCAGAACTAGGCGGCTGCTGACCACCAACAGGAATTCACCCGCTGAATCCACTTGAAGTCCCACTCTTAAACACCTCAGTTCTCCTGGCTTCAGGCGTGTCTATCACATGAGCCCATCACAGCCTAATAGAAGGCCACCGAAAACACATGCTCCAAGCCCTATTTATTACCATTGCCCTAGGGGTATACTTCACCTTACTACAAGCATCAGAATACTTCGAAGCACCGTTTACAATCTCCGACGGCGTCTACGGATCCACCTTCTTCGTAGCAACAGGATTTCACGGACTTCACGTAATTATTGGCTCCTCATTCCTAATCGTATGCTTCATACGACAGCTAAAATACCACTTCACATCTAACCACCATTTCGGATTTGAAGCCGCCGCCTGATACTGACACTTCGTAGACGTAGTATGACTATTCCTTTATGTATCCATCTACTGATGAGGATCTTGTTCTATTAGTATTAGACAGTACAATTGACTTCCAATCAATTAGTTTCGGTATAAATCCGAAATAGAACAATAAATATAGTCATAGCCTTAATCATCAATACCTCCCTATCCTCCCTGCTTGTCCTCATCGCATTCTGACTCCCACAACTAAACGTATACACAGAGAAATCAAGTCCATACGAATGCGGCTTTGACCCTATAGGATCGGCCCGACTCCCATTCTCAATAAAATTTTTCCTGGTGGCCATCACGTTCCTATTATTCGACCTAGAAATTGCTCTCCTGCTACCACTACCATGGGCTTCCCAAGCCAATTACCTCACCCCCATGCTAACCACAGCCCTGTTCCTCATCTCACTCCTAGCATTAGGACTAGCCTATGAATGACTTCAAAAAGGACTAGAATGAACTGAATATGGTAGCTAGTTTAATTCAAAATAACTGATTTCGACTCAATAGACTATGATTTATCTCATAGCTACCACATGCCATCAATCTACGCGAATGTACTCGTAGCTTTCATAATAGCCCTAACAGGACTCCTAGTATACCGATCACATATAATATCATCACTACTATGCCTAGAGGGCATGATACTATCTTTATTTGTTCTAAGTACCCTAATAATCCTAAATATCCACTTCACTATATCTGCCATAATACCAATCATCCTAATAGTATTCGCTGCCTGCGAAGCCGCCGTAGGACTGGCCCTGCTAGTAATAGTATCCAACACATACGGTCTGGACCACGTACAAAACCTAAATTTACTACAATGCTAAAACTAATCGTCCCTACTCTTATACTCATCCCCTTAACTTGACTTTCCAAAAAAACCATACTTTGAATTAATACAACAAGTCATAGCATCCTAATCAGCCTCATCAGCCTTTCCATGCTCTTCCAAACAACCGTATCCAACCTCAACTTCTCACCAACATTTTTCGCCGATCCACTTTCAACACCACTAGTTATTCTCACCACATGACTACTACCGCTAATAATTATCGCCAGCCAGTCTCACCTAGCCAAGGAAAATACAACTCGAAAAAAACTATATATTTCAATGCTCATTTCACTCCAAGCGCTACTAATCATAACATTCACCGCCACAGAACTAATCCTGTTCTACATCTTATTTGAGGCTACACTGATCCCGACCCTCATCATCATTACACGATGAGGAAATCAAGCAGAACGATTAAACGCAGGTTACTACTTCTTATTCTACACGCTAGCCGGATCCCTGCCCCTATTAGTTATCTTAATCTATATACAGAACACCATTGGCTCACTAAACCTACTCATCATCCAATACTGAACTCCAACGCTACCACACTCCTGAACATCAAAACTTATATGACTAGCATGCATAATAGCATTTATAGTGAAAATACCACTCTATGGCTTGCACCTCTGGCTACCAAAGGCACACGTAGAAGCACCTATCGCAGGATCAATAGTACTGGCGGCCATCCTGCTGAAACTAGGAGGATACGGCATAATACGAATTTCAATAATCTTAGACCCCACCTCAGAACATATAGCCTACCCATTCATAATATTATCACTATGAGGTATAGTAATAACCAGCTCAATCTGTCTACGCCAAACAGATCTAAAATCACTAATCGCCTACTCATCCGTTAGCCATATAGCTCTAGTAATCATAGCTATCCTCATCCAAACACCCTGAAGCTTCATAGGAGCCACAGCACTAATAATCGCACATGGCCTAACCTCCTCACTACTATTCTGCTTAGCTAATACCAACTACGAACGAACCCACAGCCGCACTATAATTCTAGCCCGAGGACTACAAACTTTCCTGCCCCTAATAGCATCATGATGACTTCTAGCAAGTCTAAGTAACCTAGCCCTACCCCCCACAATTAACCTAATCGGAGAACTATTCGTAATCATCACAACATTCACCTGATCGCACCTCACAATTATACTCGTAGGACTCAATATACTAATCACAGCCCTATACTCACTCTACATACTTATTACCACCCAGCGGGGCAAATTTACCCACCACATCCACACCATTAAACCAACATTCACCCGAGAAAACACCCTCATACTAATACACCTCCTACCAATTCTACTACTTTCAATCAACCCTAAAATCATCCTGGGCCCATTATATTGTGAATATAGTTTACCAAAAACCCTAGGCTGTGAACCTAGCAACAGAGTCTAACCATTCTTATTCACCAAGAAAGTACTGCAAGAGCTGCTAACTCCTGTTCACCACGTATGACTAACGTGGCTTTCTTACTTTTATAGGATAACAGTAATCCGTTGGTCTTAGGAACCAAAAACTTGGTGCAAATCCAAATAAAAGTAATCAACCTAGCAACCCTCTTAACCATTGTAACCCTCCTCGTTCTTACAATCCCAATCACACTATCCTTCTTCAAAACATACAAAACGAAGGCCTACCCCTACTACGTAACAACCTCCATCTCATACGCATTCTTAACCAGCATAATCCCCGCAACAATTTTCCTACAATCAGGACAAGAAATATTCATCTCAAACTGACACTGAATAACAGCACAAACCGTAAAACTATCCCTAAGCTTCAAACTAGACTTCTTCTCACTTATCTTCGTACCAATTGCATTATTTGTCACCTGGGCCATTATAGAATTCTCACTGTGATACATGCATTCAGACCCCCACATTAACCGATTCTTCAAGTACCTCCTCTTATTCCTAATCACAATAATCATTTTAGTAACCGCCAACAACATATTCCAACTTTTCATTGGTTGAGAGGGAGTGGGAATTATATCATTCCTACTAATTGGATGATGACACGGTCGAGCAGACGCCAACACCGCAGCCCTACAAGCAGTCTTATACAACCGAATCGGAGACATCGGCTTCATTATAACAATAGCATGATTTCTCATACACCTAAACTCATGAGACCTACAACAAATCTTCACACTAAACCCCAACAACCCCCTACCACTAATCGGACTCCTACTAGCCGCAGCCGGAAAATCCGCTCAATTCGGACTACACCCATGACTACCATCAGCCATAGAAGGACCAACCCCAGTGTCCGCCCTACTGCACTCCAGCACCATAGTGGTAGCAGGAGTCTTCCTACTAGTACGCTTTCACCCCCTCCTACAAAATAACCCCCTCATACTGACACTCACCCTATGCCTAGGAGCCATCACCACCCTATTCACCGCTATCTGCGCCCTAACACAAAATGACATTAAAAAAATCATTGCCTTCTCCACCTCAAGCCAACTTGGTCTAATAGTAGTCACCATCGGACTAAATCAACCTCACCTAGCATTCCTTCATATCTGCATACACGCATTCTTCAAGGCCATGCTATTTATATGCTCCGGATCCATTATCCACAGCCTAAATAATGAACAAGACATTCGAAAAATAGGCGGGCTACTAAAAGCCATACCCTTTACCTCAACCGCCCTCCTCATTGGAAGCTTAGCACTAACAGGAATACCATTCCTCACAGGCTTTTATTCCAAAGACCTCATCATCGAGGCAGCAAATACGTCCTACTCAAACGCCTGAGCCCTTTTAATTACTCTAATTGCCACTTCCTTCACAGCCATATACAGCACCCGACTTATCTTCTTCACCCTACTCGGCCAACCACGGTTCCCTACTCTAGTCCTAATTAATGAAAACAACCCAACTCTACTAAACCCAATCAAACGACTAGCACTAGGTAGCATTTTCGCTGGTTTCCTAATCTCAAACTTTATCCCACCACTATTGACGCCACAAACCACAATACCAAGCCACCTAAAACTGACAGCACTTGCTGTTACAATTACAGGATTTGCCCTAGCAATAGAACTAAACCAGATAACACTTAACCTCCAAACCAATCGCCCAACACACCCGCACTCATTCTCTTCTCTCCTAGGATTCTACCCAAACACCATGCACCGAGCGGCCCCATACTACAGCTTACTAATAAGCCAAAACCTAGCATCACTCCTAGATCTAGTTTGACTAGAAAAAATCATCCCAAAAAGCATTTCCCAACTCCAACTATCAGCAGCCATGATTACATCTAACCAAAAGGGGTTAATTAAATTATACTTCCTATCCTTCCTAGTTTCCCTGTGTCTAGCTATGCTACTTTTCCTCTAACGCCCACGAGTAATCTCAATCACAATGAAAATACTTACAAACAAAGACCACCCAGCCAAAACCACCAGTCAGCTACCATAACTATACAAAGCTGAACCACCAACAAAATCTTCACGAACCAAAGTTAAATCGCTACCCCCTAAAACGACCCAATCCTCCATATCTTTCAAACTACAAAACACCAACCCTATACCATTATCACTCGCCAGCCAAACAACCACCAACACCTCAAACACCAGACCCACGAGCAAGCCACCTAAAATAACGACATTAGATCCTCAAGCCTCAGGGTATTCTTCCGTGGCCATCGCGGTAGTATAACCAAACACCACCAACATACCCCCTAAATAAACCAAAAATACCATCAACCCCAGAAAAGACCCACCCATGCACATTACAATACCACACCCAATCCCACCCCCCACAATTAACCCTAAACCACCATAAATAGGAGATGGTTTCGAAGAAAAACCAATGAAACTAATAACAAACACCACAGTTAACAAGAACACCATATATATCATAGTTCCTGCATGGGACCAACCATGACCAATGATATGAAAAACCACCGTTGTAAATTCAACTACAAGAACCAATGACCAACATTCGCAAAAACCACCCACTTTTCAAAATCATTAACGATTCATTTATCGACCTCCCAACACCAACAAGCATCTCATCCTGATGAAACTTCGGCTCATTATTAGGCATCTGCCTAATCATTCAAATCCTCACAGGCTTATTCCTAGCCATACACTACACATCAGACACAGCCACCGCCTTCTCATCCGTCACCCACATCTGCCGAGACGTAAACTACGGATGACTTATCCGTTACCTGCACGCCAACGGAGCATCACTATTTTTCATGTGCCTATATATCCACGTGGGCCGAGGACTATACTATGGATCCTACCTATTTACAGAGACTTGAAATATTGGCATTATCCTGCTCCTAACAGTCATAGCAACCGCGTTCATAGGCTACGTCCTCCCATGAGGCCAAATATCGTTCTGAGGAGCCACAGTCATTACAAACCTTTTATCAGCCATCCCATACATCGGAACAGACCTTGTAGAATGAATCTGAGGAGGCTTCTCAGTAGACAAAGCCACTCTGACACGATTCTTCGCCTTCCATTTCATCCTACCGTTTGTCGTAACAGCCATCGTGGTGGTCCACTTGCTATTCCTACATGAAACAGGATCCAACAACCCAACAGGCATCTCATCAAGCATAGACTCAATCCCATTCCACCCATATTACACCATCAAAGACATCCTAGGCCTATTCTTCACAATCCTTTTATTAATAACCCTAGTACTATTTACCCCAGACCTCCTAGGAGACCCAGACAACTACACTCCCGCAAACCCCCTAAGCACACCCCCTCACATCAAGCCAGAATGATACTTCCTATTCGCCTATGCAATCCTACGATCAATCCCCAATAAACTAGGAGGAGTAGTGGCCCTAATCTGCTCCATCCTCGTCTTAGCTATTATCCCCATACTTCACACGGCAAAACAACGAAGCTTAATATTCCGACCCATCAGTCAATGCCTCTTCTGAACGCTAGTCGCCAATTTACTTATCCTAACATGAATCGGGGGCCAACCAGTAGAACACCCATTCATCATCATTGGCCAAGTAGCCTCAATCTCATACTTCACCATCATCCTTGTTCTAATACCTTTAGCCGGACTTATCGAGAACAAACTTATAAAATGAAGACAGCCCCAGTAGTATAACAATTACCATGGTCTTGTAAACCATAAATGAAGCAAATCGCTTCCTGGGACACTCAAGGAGGAAACACACCATCGCTCCACCATCAACTCCCAAAGCTGACATTCTAGTTAAACTACTCCTTGCAAAAACCCTACAACAAAACAACTAACCAATAGTACTTCTGCACGATTATATTTTATGTATAATCGTGCATACATTTATTTACCCCATGCATATCATACTATACTATACATTAATAATCTTACATAGCACATTCTATGTATAATCGTACATACATTTATTTACCCCATGCATATCATGACATACCATAAACTAATAATCTTACATAATACATCCTATGCATAATCGTACATACATCTATCTACCCCATGCAGATCATATAAGGCATTGTGTCAGTAAAACGTCGTACACGAACCTCCTCCAACCGGAGTCCCTTAACCACCAACTCCCGAGAAACCAGCAACCCGCCAAGCATGTATCCCTCTCCTCGCTCCGGGCCCATAAACCGTGGGGGTTTCTAAACTGAAACTATATCTGGCATCTGGTTCTTTCTTCAGGGCCATCTCACCTAAAATCGCCCACTCATTCCCCTTAAATAAGACATCTCGATGGACTTATTACTAACCAACCGTGATCTGGCATCACCTGGGCGGCCATACATTTGGTATTTTTTTTTTTGGGGGGGGGGAAATCGCACCGACTCACCTACGGCCTCAAACCGGCCTCGACGCAGTCAATTAACTTGTAGCTGGACTTACAATGGAACAGTGGCCTCTCAACATCACCAACCATGTAATGCATTACAGTCCATGGTCACAGGACATAGAACTGATAAGTCCACATCCACCTGGTGTCTCAACATCTAGTTGACATTGATTTCCTAGCATTTGCGAGTTTCAAGGTGTTATTCAGTCCATGGTCACAGGACATAACCGTTACGCGCGCATACGCATACGCATACGCATACGCATACGCATACGCATACGCATACGCATACGCATACGCATCTGGTTATTTTTACAAAATCATATACTAAAACCTGAACAAAACACAACCCTCCCACCTAGCATACC